TACATCGAAACTCATTGCCCATGGATAAAGAAAGACTGTTTCAACATCAAAAACAACAAAAACAAGAGCAAACATATAATAACGGATTCGAAATTGTAACCAAGCATCGCCCATTGGTTCTATACCCGATTCATAACTACAAACTTTCTCCGGACCTTTGCTAGTTGGAGCTAAAACTCCGGAAATTAGAAATGCCAAAATCGGAATAGCACTTGATATTATTAGAAATACCCAGAAAATATCATATTCGTAAAGCAGAAACATAGATAAACTCCTATGAATGTCGAAAATATAGCGAATTAGTCAATTTGAGTCAGAGTGGATTGTCAAGGCATATATAAATCTTTAATCAAAATAGAAATGAAGTTTCATCAAATCGTCTATTTTTTTTTTTTTTCAATTCTATTTTGATTTGATTATTTCTATTCTATTTTATTTGTTTATTTCTAATATCTAACATTATTCTAATATATTCTAATTAATATTAATATTCAAAACTATTATCTTATTTATGTTTATGAATTTTTTTATGAAAATATCTTCGTTTTTTAAATTATGACGTGTCAACAAATGCAGTAAGATCTTCCCATACCCATCTTACTTACTATTAAGTACATTTTGGGCGAATTAGGTTTGATTTTTTATCTTTAATTTAACCAGGTTCATGTCTTAATTTTGACTCCAAAAATGCACCAAGATTCATTGGGTATACAAAAAAAAGAAGTATCACTAACTCTTTGATTGTAGACAGAAAATTCATATAGAATCAGTTCGCCCATAAAAAGTTTATCCAAGATTAGAAATAGCTATCTATTCTCTATGTAAAATAGATCATGATTGGATCCGTTAAAATAAAATGCAATTTTTGTTTTTTTTGATTCCCGCGGAGAGCAGGTTTCTAGAATGCTTTTATTTCGATGAACCAAGCAATAGAAAAGGAACAATTACAAACAATAAAGAATACAATAATGAGGAAAAAATTATATAATTTTTTGAATTTGAATATTATTTATTCAATTTTGAATTAGAGTCAAAAATAAAGTCATTCTAAAAAATTCTAATTCTAATACCTAAGATAGGTAGGGCTATACGGATTCGAACCGTAGACCTTCTCGGTAAAAGGAATCGAACTTTTTATTATCAAAATGATTCGACCCCTTTCAAAGACCCAACAAGCATTTTTTTTGCATTGGGCTCTTTCATTAACTGATCTAAATATCAGTTAGTCTACCATATTTTTTCTTAACAGAAAAAAAGAAAATGGCTCCAAGTGCTCGGATTTTGTATTTGAATTCTAATACATACAATATGGGAGCACTACCAAAGTGTTTCAAAGAAAGGTTCTCTTGACGTAGGTTTGCTTCTGGTCTAAATCAACCTAAGTTAAATAGAGTCTCTATCATCTGATTAAAAAATCAAACATGAAACTTCATACACCTTAAGGTTCATAAGACAAAAAGAGATTTTTTGAGTTCCTTATACTCATTAAGCCTAGCATTGAATAGACTGGGGTATTCACCCTATCAATATCTCAGATCGATGATGCGTTCTAGTGCTTCCTAGGCACCCGAATCGGACCGAACCTTTTGTCAGGCTATTTTTCTCCTCTTTGATTCCCTAAAATCAAAGTCATGGAGTAAGACATCGATTTCTCAATAAGATCAATCAATTGATTTGATTGCATGATGAACTCCTCTGAAAAACATTGGCGCACGTGTAAACGAGGTGCTCTACCTAACTGAGCTATAGCCCTTGTATTTGTGATACACATTTTATCTTATCATGTAGATAATTTCTTGTCAAGATTCAAATTATATGAGTTAATATCATATCGCTTTGATTATTGGTATTGCTTAGAAGTAATATTGGATTTATAATTCATCGATGTGATAGGTGTACCCTATCTTTCTCTTTACAATGATGAATGACCTACTTAACTCAGTGGTTAGAGTATTGCTTTCATACGGCGGGAGTCATTGGTTCAAATCCAATAGTAGGTAGAACTTATTAGATACCATTGATCACGGTGTCTAATAAGTTTTTCTACCCATCTTCGATTTCTTTTAGTTATTTATTTGTTTTCCATCCTATTTTTTTTTCAATTTTTTGTTATATCAGAATCAGATTCCACTTGATTGTATTCAAGTAGCAGAATCAAAATAAGGTTTCTAAAAAGAACTTCTATTTATTTTATACAGAAGTTTTTTTATTCTTTTTTTTATTTGGATGCCTCAACTAGTTACGAAATCAAATCGCCTTGAGAGTCTCGACTCGTGTCCGAGCTCGTCTGAGAGCTAGATTTGCCTCAATTGTTTGTCTCTTGCCTTCAGCTTTTCTCAAGTTAGCTTCCGCTATTTCAAGAGTTTGCTGAGCTTCTTGTGGATCAATGTCACTACTCTTCTCTGCATCATTTACTAAAATAGTGATTTCATTATTTCCTATTCTAGCAAAACCACCCATCAGAGCCATCGTTACCCATTGGTCATTAAGTCGTATTCTC